TTTTTTATTTATTAAATTTAATCAATGAATTGGTTGTAAAATACACATCAAATTTAAATTTTAAAAGACTTTTTTTAGTTACAGAACACGAACAAGTAAGAATTGATTCAGAGGATCGAATCCAAATTTTAAAATTATTATTTAATGCAATTAGAACTGTTCCCAACGATAAAACGATTAAAAAAAAATCTATTGGAATAAAAGAAATTAATAAAAAAGTTCCTCGATGGTCATACAAATTAATCAACGATTTTGAACAACAGGAGGGGGAAACCGAAGAAACTGTGGTAGAGGATCATCAGATTCGTTCAAGAAAATCCAAACGTGTAGTGATTTTTACTGATAACCAACAAAATACTGATGCTTATACTAATACCAAAGAAACTAATAATACTGATCAAACAGGCGAAGTTGCTTTGATACGTTATTCCCAACAATCGGATTTTCGTCGAGACATAATCAAAGGCTCCATGCGCGCTCAAAGACGTAAAACAGTTACTTGGAAACTCTTTGAAGCAAATGCGAATTCCCCTCTTTTTTTGGACCGAATAGACAAATCTTTTTTTTTTTTTTTTGATATTTCTGAACGGATGAAAAAAATTTTTAAAAATTGGATGTGGAAAAACACAGAATTCACAATTTCGAATTATACAGAGAAAAAGACAAAAGAAAGCGCGAAAAAAAAAGAGGAGGACAAAAAAGAAGAAGACAAAAGAAAGGAGAAAGTGCGTATACAAATAGCGGAAGCCTGGGATAGTTTTTTACTTGCTCAAGTAATGAGAGGCTTTTTATTAGTAACCCAATCAATTCTTAGAAAATATATTATATTACCTTCATTGATAATAGCTAAAAATATCGTCCGTATACTATTATTTCAATTTCCGGAATGGTATGAGGACTTAAAGGATTGGAATAGAGAAATGCATGTTAAATGTACCTATAACGGCGTTCAATTATCAGAAAAAGAATTTCCAAAAAACTGGTTAACAGACGGCATTCAGATCAAGATCCTATTTCCTTTTCGTCTTAAACCTTGGCACAGATCTAAGTTACGAGCCCCTTATAATGATCCAATGAAAAAGCAAGGTCAAAAAAATGATTTTTGTTTTTTAACAATTTTTGGAATGGAAGCTGAACTACCTTTTGGTTCTCCCAGAAAAAAACTTTCATTTTTTGAACCGATTTTAAAAGAACTCAAAAAAAAAATTAAAAAATTGCAAAAGAAATGTTTTATAATTCTAGGAATTTTTAAAGAACAAACAAAATTGTTTCTAAATGTCTCAAAAAAACCAAAAAAATGGATCATTAAAAACATTCTGTTTATAAAAGAAATAATAAAAGAACTCTCAAAAATAAACCCAATTGTATTATTTGGATTAAGAGAAATAGAAGTATATGAATTGAGTGAAATTAAAAAAGATTCAATAATCAGTAATCGGATGATTCAGGAATCGTCCATTCAAATTAGATCTCAGGATTGGACAAATTATTCATTAACAGAAAAAAAAATGCAAGATCTGACTGATAGAATAAACACAATCATAAATCAAATAGAAAAAATTACAAAAGACAAGAAAAAGGTATTTATAAAAGACAAGAAAAAGGGATTTATAACTTCAGATAGAAATTTGAGTTCTAACAAAATAAGTTATGATGATAAAAGATTGGAATCACAAAAAAATATTTGGCAGATATTAAAAAGAGGGACTGCTCGATTAATCCGTAAATCCCATTATTTTATAATATTTTTCATTGAAAAGATATACATAGATATCTTTCTATCTATGATTAATATTCCTAGTATCAATACACAACTTTTTCTTGAATCAACAAAAAAAATTATTAATAAAAACATTAACAGTAATGAAGCAAATCAAGAAAGAATTAATAAAACAAATCAAAGTTTAATTAAATTTATTTCGATTATAAAAGAGTCACTTTCTAATACTAATATTAGTCTTAGTCAAAAAAATTCAAAGACTTTTTTTGACTTATCTTACTTTTCACAAGCATATGTATTTTACAAATTATCACAAACCCAACTTATTAAGTTAGAGAAATTGAAATCCGTATTTCAATATAATGGAACCCCCCTTTTTCTTAAGAATGAAATAAAGGATTTTTTTGTTATAAGACAAGAACTATTTCATTCCGAATTAAGACCTAAGAATCTTCGCAATTCTGGAATGAATCAATGGACAAATTGGTTAAGGAGTCATTATCAATATCAATGTGATGTATCTCAAATTAAATGGTCTAGAGTAGTACCACAAAAATGGCGAAATATATTGAACTGTATAGCTCAAAATAAAGATTTATATAAAGATTTGTGTGATTTATATGAAAAAGATGAATTAATTAACTACGAAAAAAAAACAAAAATGGAAACAGATTTATTATTGAATCAAAAGGATAATTTTAAAAAACAATATAGATATGATCTTTTAGCATATAAATCTATAAATTCTGAAACTAAGAAGTACTCTTCAATTTATGGATCACCATTACAAGTAAAAACTAACCAAGATATTTTTTACAACACGCATAAACAAAAATCATTTAATATGGTAGAAGATGATATTCGAGATATGGATAAAAATACGGATAGAAAATTTTTTGATTGGAGAGTTCTCGATTTTTGTCTTAAAACGAAGGTCGATATTGAGGCCTGGATCAATATTGATACTGACACTAACAGTAATAAATATACTAAGACTAGGGTTAATAAGTATCAAATAATTGATAAAATCAATAATAAGGGTCTTTTTTATCTCACACTTCAGCAAGATCAAAAAATCAACCTATCCAATCAAAAACCCCTTTTGGATTGGATGGGAATGAATGAAGAAATACTAAGCCGTCCCATATCAAATCTGGAACTTTGGTTCTTGCCAGAATTTGTGAGACTTTATAATACGTATAAAATGAAACCGTGGGTTATACCAATTAAATTACTACTTTTTAATTCTAATATAAAAAAAAATGCTAGTGAAAACAAAAGCATCACTGGAAATAAAAAAAGAGATCCTTTTATATCAATATCGTCGAATGAAAAAAAATCTCTTGAATTAGAAAACCGAAATCAAGGAGAAAAAGAATCCACGGGCCAAGCAGATCTTAAATCAGCTCTTTCAAACCAAGAAAAAGATGTTGAAGAAGATTATACGGGATCGGACATGAAAAAACATAGAAATAAAAAGCAATACAAGATCAATACAAAAGCGGAGTTTGATTTCTTCCTAAAAAGGTATTTGTATTTTCAATTGAGATGGGATGATTCTTTAAATAAAAAAATAATCAATAACATCAACGTATATTGCCTCCTGCTTAGACTGATAAATCCAAGAGAAATTACTATATCCTCTATTCAAAGGGGCGAAATGAGTCTGGATATTTTGACGATTCAGAAAGATGTAACTCTTACAGAATTTATTAAAAGGGGATTTTTGATTATTGAACCAATTCGTCTAGCTATAAAAAATGATGGAAAATTTATTATGTATCAAACCCTCGGTATTTCATTAGTTCATAAAAGTAAACATCAAATAAATCAAAGATACCGAGAAAAAAAACATGTTGATAAGAATTCTGATGAAGTCATTACAAAACATCAAAAGATGACTGGAAATAGATATAAAAAAAATTATGATTTGTTTGTTCCTGAAAATATTTTATCGCCTAGACGTCGTAGAGAATTGCGAATTCTAATTTGTTTAAATTCTAAGAATAGACATAGAAAGGCATCTTTTTGTAATGGGAATGAGGTAAACAGTCAAGTTGTGGATAAAAGCAAAAAATATAAAAAAAAACTTATAAAATTAAAGCTATTTCTTTGGCCCAATTATCGATTAGAAGATTTAGCTTGTATGAATCGTTATTGGTTTAATACCAATAATGGCAGTTGTTTCAGTATGGTAAGGATACATATGTATCCCCGATTGAAAATTCATTAATAGTACATTTTTCCTATATTTCCCATACCATATCTGGTCTATGACGACAAAGAGATGCACGCATACATTGTCTTACATTCCATTCTGATACATGATACTAATTCAATGACATATCAATTAGATCTAGAATGAACAAAATTTTCTTATTTTAGGTCTAAACTTTTATCTTTTGTGAGTGAAGAAACCAACCATACTTTTGTATCCCCTTTCAAATCCAATTTTAAAATGAAAATAGGATTGAGTAAGTTTTATTAAATTAAAAAAATTAGAAATTAATAACGAAATACAAATTTTTGTATATACCAAATAAAAATTAGGGGCATTATTATTACTGATCAATAAAGATATCTATCAATAAAAAATATCTTAAAATAAAAAGAGGGGGGGAGAGAAAATTTCAGTTTATGGTAAAAAATTCATTCATCTCAGTTATTTCACAAGAAGAAAAAGACGAAAACAGAGGATCTGTTGAATTTCAAATAGTTAGTTTCACCAATAGGATACGAAGACTTACTTCACATTTACAATTACACAAAAAAGACTATTTATCTCAGAGAGGTTTACGTAAAATTCTGGGAAAACGCCAACGATTACTGTCTTATTTGTCAAAGAAAAATAGAATATGTTATAAAGAATTAATTAATCGGTTGGATATTCGGGAGTCAAAAACTCGTTAATTTTATTTTTATAAAGGCATTTTGAATTATTTGATTTATTAGATCTTGAATTTTAATGAACTTTTTTCGTTTTCAGCAATTCATGAAAGAATGAATCGAGGAAAAACCTATGAATATACCGGCTACAAGAAAAGACCTCATGATAGTCAATATGGGCCCCCACCACCCATCAATGCATGGTGTTCTTCGACTCATCATTACTCTAGATGGTGAAGATGTTATTGACTGTGAACCAATATTGGGTTATTTACACCGAGGAATGGAAAAAATTGCGGAAAATCGAACAATTATACAATATTTGCCTTATGTAACACGGTGGGATTATTTAGCTACTATGTTCACAGAAGCAATAACTGTAAACGGACCGGAACAGTTGGGAAATATTCAAGTACCTAAAAGAGCCAGCTATATCAGAATAATTATGTTGGAGTTGAGTCGTATAGCTTCTCATCTGTTATGGCTCGGTCCTTTTATGGCGGATATTGGTGCACAAACCCCCTTTTTCTATATTTTCAGAGAAAGAGAATTAGTATATGATCTATTCGAAGCTGCCACCGGTATGAGAATGATGCATAATTATTTTCGTATCGGAGGAGTAGCGGCCGATCTACCTCATGGCTGGATAGATAAATGTTTGGATTTCTGCGATTATTTTTTAACAAGAGTTGCTGAATATCAAAAACTTATTACACGAAATCCTATTTTTTTAGAACGAGTCGAGGGAGTAGGCATTATTGGTAGAGAGGAAGTAATAAATTGGGGTTTATCGGGACCAATGCTGCGAGCTTCCGGAATACAATGGGATCTTCGTAAAGTTGATCATTATGAATGTTACGACGAATTTGATTGGGAAGTACAGTGGCAAAAAGAAGGAGATTCATTGGCTCGTTATCTAGTCCGAATTGGTGAAATGATAGAATCCGTAAAAATTATTCAACAGGCCCTGGAAGGAATTCCAGGGGGACCCTATGAGAATTTAGAAATACGATACTTTGATAGAGAAAGGAATCCGGAATGGAATGATTTTGAATATCGATTTATTAGTAAAAAGCCGTCTCCTACATTTGAATTGCCGAAACAAGAACTTTATGTGAGAGTAGAAGCCCCAAAGGGAGAATTGGGAATTTTTCTCATAGGGGATCAGAGTGGTTTTCCTTGGAGATGGAAAATCCGCCCGCCGGGTTTTATCAATTTGCAAATTCTTCCGCGGTTAGTTAAAAGAATGAAATTGGCTGATATTATGACGATACTAGGTAGTATAGATATCATTATGGGAGAAGTTGATCGTTGAAATGATAATTGATACACCGGAAGTACAAGATATCGATTCTTTTTCTAGATTAGAATTATTAAAAGAGGTTTATGGAATTCTATGGGTTCTTGTTCCTATTTTGACTCTTGTAGTGGGAATCACAATAGGCGTACTGGTAATTGTATGGTTAGAAAGAGAAATATCGGCAGGGATACAACAACGTATTGGACCTGAATACGCCGGCCCTTTGGGAGTTCTTCAAGCTCTAGCAGATGGGACAAAACTACTTTTCAAAGAAAATCTTTTTCCATCTAGGGGGGATACTCGTTTATTCAGTATCGGGCCATCCATAGCAGTCATATCAATTTTAGTAAGCTATTCAGTAGTTCCTTTTGGATATCACCTTGTTTTAGCGGATCTCAATATCGGTGTTTTTTTATGGATTGCCATTTCCAGTATTGCTCCGATTGGACTTCTTATGTCGGGATACGGGTCAAATAATAAATATTCCTTTTTAGGCGGTCTACGAGCTGCTGCTCAATCGATTAGTTATGAAATACCATTAACTTTATGTGTGTTATCAATATCTCTACGTGCGATTCGTTGATATATAGACATAAACTTTTCTCTATTCCTTCCTTTCAAGGAAAGGGTTGGAATGGGTTGAGTAGATATCTTAATTTTTTTTTTATTCATTATTCGGGTTGATGAACTAAATCAAATAGTTAGATGAGTGAAAGAAAACAGCTTATATATAAATTCGCAGTAAAAAGATTGATTCTCATTTTCTATGTATAAGAGTTAGAGAGTTAAGCGGAAATAAACATAAACAGAAGAGACCGTTTCCCCCAAGATTGGTTGATTAGTCATCCTGACTTGAAGCGGGTTCAAAAGATCAACCGTATTGAGTTTTCACTATAATTTTTATGTATTAGCATAACGGGGGATTGAGCAAAAACGAGTGGATGGTTAGAAACACGAACATATGTAAAGGATTAGTAATGGAGATTATGTAAATTCTCCAAAAGGACATTTTTACATAATATACAAACAAAGAATACTAATTGGGGCTTTAAGTTGGTAGAAATGATCAGGCAGTACTCCCCATGACACGATTCCAATCCAGAGTATACTCCTATCCACCGATTTAATAAATAACTATTCGAAACGAAATAATCCTTTACTTTATTTTGAAAGCCCTCTTTTTCTCAGAAATAGAAAGAAGAATAGGAACGAAAAAAAAAAAAAAAAAAGATATACTTTTTTTATTCTTTGTTACTTTTATTCTTTCCCATATACATATTAATAGATATATAATTTGTGTCATAATTCATTAATTAATATAATATAGAATTTTTTTTTTCGTACGTGAAACCAACGGGTTATTGATATTTTTACAAGAAGTATTTTATTGAACAGTTAAGTTATTACTGAACAAAGAAGAATTGAAATTATTATTGAAATTATTAAATTAAAGAAAGGATGAGATCAATTCAGAAGTACTTTTTTTATTTAATTTTGAATTAAAATAATTATAACAGACAGAATTCAATTGGTCTAATTTGGGACCGGCCGATAGTTATCCATCCTACAAACATATCAAGATTCAAAAAAGAATACTGACGCGGTCCCTATATTTATTTCTGGCCTTCAAGGAGCCGTATGAGGTGAAAATCTCATGTACGGTTCTGTAATAGCGATGGTAACAGTGATGGTATCACCGACTATAATTATCTAACAGTTCAAGTACAATTGATATTGTTGAGGCGCAATCAAAATATGGTTTTTGGGGATGGAATTTGTGGCGTCAGCCTATAGGGTTTATCATTTTTATTATTTCTTCCCTAGCAGAATGTGAGAGATTACCTTTTGATTTACCAGAAGCAGAAGAAGAGTTAGTAGCAGGTTATCAAACCGAATACTCGGGTATAAAATTTGGGTTATTTTATGTTGCTTCCTATCTAAACCTATTGGTTTCTTCATTATTTGTAACAGTTCTTTACTTGGGAGGTTGGAATATATCTATTCCGGACATATATGTTTCTGAGCTTTTTGAAATAAATAAAACATGTGGAGTTTTTGGAGCGATAATTGGTATCTTTATTACATTAGCTAAAACTTATTTGTTCTTGTTCATTCCTATCACAACAAGATGGACTTTACCGAGGCTAAGAATGGACCAACTATTGAATCTTGGATGGAAATTTCTTTTACCTATTTCTCTCGGTAATCTATTATTAACAACTTCTTTCCAACTCTTTTCACTGTAAAGTAACATTCTATATTCACAACGTGTCTCAAACAAGAGAAATAAACAAACATAAAACTATTCATATATATATTAACGATATGTTCTCTATGGTAACTGGGTTCATGAATTATGGTCAACAAACAGTACGAGCTGCAAGGTACATTGGTCAAAGTTTCATGATTACTTTATCCCACGCAAATCGTTTACCCGTAACTATTCAATATCCTTATGAAAAATCAATCACCGCGGAGCGTTTCCGCGGTCGAATCCATTTTGAATTTGATAAATGTATTGCTTGTGAAGTATGCGTTCGTGTATGTCCTATAGATCTACCCGTTGTTGATTGGAAATTGGAAACTGATATTCGCAAGAAACGGCTGCTTAATTACAGTATTGATTTCGGAGTCTGTATATTTTGTGGTAATTGCGTTGAGTATTGTCCAACGAATTGTTTATCAATGACTGAAGAATATGAACTTTCTACTTATGATCGTCACGAATTGAATTATAATCAAATTGCTTTGGGTCGTTTACCAATGTCAGTAATTGACGATTATACAATTCGAACAATTTTGAATTCGCCTCAAATAAATAAGTAAATCTCTTATTAACGAATAATTTAGAATTACTTTACTAATAACTAATATAGAAGGAATTTAGGTTTCTTTCGTGTTGTTTGGTCAATAACTACAAATACCAACTATTGATTGGTTGGTAAGAAACGCGTCTTAATTTGGATTGAAAATCCATTAATTAATATATCCATAATTGTTTTAAAATATATCGTTTAGAATTAGAACGACTCTTTCAGATAAAGAATGAAATTAGTCCAATAATAGTACTCACATTTATTCATATCCCTTAGTATTTATTTACTTAGGATTAAATTAGGAATTGCTCAAAAATCATAAAAAAAAAAAAAAAAATTTCTGGTTGGGTCTCAATAAGGTCATGAAAAACATTTCTATTTATTTATCTCTTATTTTACATATAATGGATTTGCCCGGACCAATACATGATTTTCTTTTAGTCTTTCTGGGATCGGTTCTTATACTAGGAGGTATGGGGGTGGTATTATTTACCAACCCCATTTATTCTGCCTTTTCATTGGGAATGGTTCTTGTTTGTATATCCTTATTCTATATTCTATTAAACTCTTATTTTGTAGCTGCTGCACAACTCCTTATTTACGTGGGAGCTATAAATGTTTTAATCGTATTTGCTGTGATGTTCATGAATGGTTCAGAATATTACAAAGATTTGAATCTTTGGACCATTGGGGATGTGGTTACTTTGCCAGTTTGTACAAGTATTTTTGTTTTACTCATGATTATTATTACGGATACGTCATGGTACGGAATTATTTGGACTACAAGATCAAACCAGATTATAGAGCAAGATTTGATAAGTAATAGTCAACAAATTGGAATTCATTTATCAACAGATTTTTTTCTTCCATTTGAATTCGTTTCGATAATTCTTTTAGCCGCTTTGATAGGTGCAATTGCCGTAGCGCGACAGTAAAAAATTTATAGAATTAGCAATGCACATTAAACTCTGTTCGGTTTTATTACATTACATTTATTTCCCTTTAATTAAAGATTGTTTATGTCTAAAATAGAAATTATTCAATCTATTCTATTAATAATAGAAAATCTGCCTTTGTTCCGTACTTTTTTTTATTCTAGTCAATTGAATCTGTTGAATTGTTGTTCAGTTCATATTGAAATGAATCGAAATTGATAAGGAGTTGGTCAATGATGCTCGAACATGTACTTGTTTTGAGTGCCTACTTATTTTCTATCGGTATCTATGGATTGATCACGAGCCGGAATATGGTTAGAGCCCTTATGTGTCTTGAACTTATACTGAATGCGGTTAATATGAATTTCGTAACATTTTCTGATTTTTTTGACAGTCGCCAATTAAAAGGAAATATTTTCTCAATTTTTGTTATAGCTATTGCAGCCGCTGAAGCAGCTATTGGCCCGGCTATTGTTTCATCAATTTATCGTAACAGAAAATCAACTCGTATCAATCAATCGAATTTGTTGAATAAGTAGTATTAATCATATAAATTCTAATATTCATAAATTAGAATTACCATGACCATACATTAACGTAATAATACATGTTTTCAAAAATGTAAGAAATTAAAGTATCTTGGCTCTATCGCATGAGTCAATCCAGAAGTAGATTGATTAGAAAAATTATGATAAATTATTGATTCATCTGGTGTCTAAATATATGATTCATTTACAAGTTTACTAGATCGAAACTTTCTGACATTCAAAAATTTATAGATCCAAATGTCACATTCAGTAAAGATTTATGATACGTGTATAGGGTGTACTCAATGCGTGCGCGCCTGCCCAACGGATGTATTAGAAATGATACCTTGGGACGGGTGTAAAGCTAAGCAAATTGCTTCTGCTCCAAGAACAGAGGACTGTGTTGGTTGTAAGAGATGTGAATCCGCCTGTCCGACAGATTTCTTGAGTGTTCGAGTTTATTTATGGCATGAAACAACTCGAAGTATGGGTCTGGCTTATTAATACGTTCCAGAAAACCCTACTTGAATACATTTGATTTTTTTACCTTTACCGACAAAAACCCGCGCTCAAAAACTATTTATTTTGAGCACGGGTTTTTCTGGTCCAAGTTTATCTTGTTTTTACCATGAATAATTTTCCTTGGTTAACGCTAGTTGTAGTTTTGCCAATATTCGCGGGTTCCTTAATTTTCTTTCTCCCTCATAGAGGAAATAAGAAAATGCGGTGGTATACTATAGGTATATGCATAATAGAACTCCTTCTAACAACCTATGCATTCGGTTATCGTTTCCAATTGGATGATCCATTAATGCAACTGACAGAGGATTATAAATGGATCGATTTTTTTGATTTTTACTGGAGATTGGGAATAGATGGAATTTCTATAGGACCCATTTTACTGACAGGATTTATCACAACTTTAGCTACTTTAGCGGCTCGGCCGATTACTCGAGATTCCCGACTATTCCATTTTCTGATGTTAGCAATGTATAGCGGTCAAATAGGACCATTTTCTTCTCGAGACCTTTTACTTTTTTTCATCATGTGGGAGTTAGAATTAATTCCAGTTTATCTACTTCTATCCATGTGGGGGGGAAAGAAACGTTTGTATTCAGCTACAAAATTTATTTTGTACACTGCAGGAAGTTCCGTTTTTTTATTAATGGGAGTTTTGGGTATTGGTTTATATGGTTCCAATGAACCAACATTAAATTTTGAAACATCAGCTAATCAATCGTATCCTGTAGCACTGGAAATAATATTCTATATTGGATTTCTTATTGCTTTTGCTGTCAAATCACCGATCATACCCTTACATACATGGTTACCAGACACCCATGGAGAGGCACATTACAGTACTTGTATGCTTTTAGCCGGAATCTTATTAAAAATGGGAGCGTATGGATTGGTTCGGATCAATATGGAATTATTACCCCACGCCCATTCTATATTCTCTCCCTGGTTGATTATAGTAGGCACAATTCAAATAATCTATGCAGCTTCAACATCTCCCGGTCAGCGTAATTTAAAAAAAAGAATAGCCTACTCTTCTGTATCTCATATGGGTTTCATAATTATAGGAATTGGTTCTATAAGCGATACGGGACTCAACGGAGCCATTTTACAAATAATCTCTCACGGATTTATTGGCGCTGCGCTTTTTTTCTTGGCCGGAACGAGTTATGATAGAATACGTCTTGTTTATCTCGACGAAATGGGCGGAATGGCTATCGCAATTCCAAAAATATTCACGACTTTCAGTATCTTATCAATGGCTTCTCTTGCATTACCGGGCATGAGCGGTTTTGTTGCCGAATTGTTAGTTTTTTTTGGAATACTTACTAGTCAAAAATATCTTTTAATGACAAAAATATTAATTACTTTTGTAATGGCAATTGGAATGATATTAACTCCTATTTATTCATTATCTATGTTACGCCAGATGTTCTATGGATACAAGCTTTTTAATGCCCCAAACTCTTATTTTTTTGATTCTGGACCGCGAGAATTATTTGTTTCGATCTCTATCCTTTTACCTGTAATAGGTATTGGTGTTTATCCCGATTTCGTTTTATCATTATCAGTTGACAAGGTCGAAGCTATTATATCCAATTATTTTTTTCGATAGTTTTTGTGAGTAAACCAAAAAATGAAACCGAAATCCCATGATTTTAAAAATGGTTGATTGTACAATAAAAAAATGAGTCTTTTATATTCTTTTAAGTAAAATAAAAAAATTGGAATTCTATTATAACTAGATATCTTTTGAATTTGTGAGAACCGTTTGAATCAAGTAATGGAAATGATTCAAATGGTTCTTGATTGTTTACATGAAGTTTTCGTATATATACCTGTATGACGTCCTATGTTTATATTCGTCAAGTCTTTTATTCAATTAGATGTTAATGTAAATGAACCATAACTATGCAACCCTATTCCTAATAGATTAACCCCAAAATAGCATATCCAAATTATAAGAAAGCCCATTGAGGCCACAATTGCAGAATTTACACTTTCAAAATTTTTATTTGTTCTAATATGTAAATAAATAGCGAATATGGTCCAAGTAATAAATGCCCAAGTTTCCTTTGGATCCCAATTCCAATATGATCCCCATGCTTCATTAGCCCATACTGCTCCCGAAAGAATACCTACGGTTAAAAGGATAAACCCTAGACTAATAATACGATAACTCCAACGATCCAATTGTTGAATCAATTGATACCTGTAATAATTTTGAGACGAAATAAAAGAAGTGCTTCGTAAGACATTGTTTCTTTCGTTCACGTATTGAATCTCACTAAAGTAAACTGACTCATTTTCTAAATTATTGCTTTTACTAAAAATCCTTATGAATTTTCGAAATGTAATGACTAGAAGAGCTAGTGATAATAATGATCCACACAAAAGAGCTGCATAGCTCAATACCATCATACTTACGTGCATCATTAACCAATGGGATTGGAGAGCAGGTACTAATATCGCGGATTGATGCATTTCAGTTAAAAGACCCGAAGTAGCAAAACCTTGAGTAAAAATAGCACTTGGCGCGGTTATTGCGCTTAAATGGTTTTTATGTTTTTTAAAATATGGAATAATATGAATAAAGGAAAAACTCCACGAAAGAAAAATAAATGATTCATATAAATCACTTAATGGTAAATGCCTCAAATACATCCAACGAGTAACTAATAATCCTGTTATGCAGAAAAAAGTAGCTATCATCCCCCTTTCTGACGAATCATCTAGTCCTACGATTTCATCGACTAATAAAATTATCAAATGAATTGTAATTACAATTGAAACGATCGAAAAGGATATATGAGTTAATATATGCTCTAAAGTTGAAAATATCATAAAAATTATTAAATTAATAAAGGCGTCCCTCAATTATAGGAATTGAAATCGGGAATTGAATTCATTATAGGACTTACTCTATGCCATGCCGCCACTCGGACTCGAACCGAGATGCTCTAGCACTGCTTCCTAAGAGCAGCGTGTCTACCGATTTCACCATAGCGGCTTATTCGAAATCATAATAACCTATTTTTATTCAATCGTCGAGCTTGAAGGAGTTAATTCAATCCAATATTTTTTTTAGGAAACCATTCAAATTGATGAATAAAAACTTGTTTAAAAATTAGGGATTAAAACGTTTCCGTTAACGTTAATAATATTGATTTTTCTTATTATTATCTTTTTATTTAGTTATCTTATTATTATCTTTTTATTTAGTTATTTAGTATTTTAGGATGTCAATTTTATTTAACTGAACTAACAATGTATTTTTTCGTAGGCTATTACTTTATGCTCTCCTAAAACTAAAATGTAACAGTTGTAACTAGATAATTTTTACTTCAATCCCTGGATATAAGTAAAAAAAATGTTCTGCCTCGTTTGCATTTTTTAATGATTAATTTCTTTTATCATTTATTTTATTAATCTAAAATAAAAAATTCATTTTATCGATTAATAAAAAAATAGAATTTTTATATAACACAATTTTAGCGATACACTCAAAAGATTTATGTAAATATTTGCATAGTTAGGTTGCGTTAGGATTTTTTGTTGTGTAGAGAATTTGCGTTAAGATTTAGCAAACCCATTAAGTTAGGTATTTGGGGTGGTCGTATTAATCATATAAAAAAATTTCGTATAGAAATTGTACCGTACTTCAAAATATTTTCTAAATTTTTTAATTAATATACATATATTATATCTTGATCGATCTTCCAATCGAAACATAGGATCTAAAATAGATCACTCAAAATTGGCGCATTCGTCATATAACTACCTAAAAATGTAAACGGGGCTTTTATTAATTTAATTGGGTTTAAGGAATTTATATAGTGATAATAATTTCTAAAACCCAAAATAATGGTTTAAAAGATTATAAAAAACATTTTAAACTTAATCAATTAGTTTCAACGACCTCTTCTTTATAATATAAAATCAAAAATATAACTAAAAAAAAATTCTTTTTATTATTGAGTAAGGGCGATGGGGAAAGTGATAATCCCCATCCGGAAAATGATAAAACATACTAAAATGAAAGGCGAAACCTTGCGCTTGCGTTTACCCCTTTTTCAAACAAAAAAGTACCATTCATTTTTAGAATTCAGTAGACAACAGAATTCTTATCTATATCAGAAACGAAAGAAAAATTTGGCTTCAAATTAAAGTAAAACAAATTCAATTTTATATTCGTTTAAATTAAAACATTATGAGACTAATTCTTTTTTATTTTTTTTATTTTTAATGTATATTGTTTATATTGTAATTTATCTTATATATTAATATTTATTCTTTTACTATACTATTATGATGTTAATATTAATTATATTTTACTATACTATTATGATGTTAATATTAATTATAATTGATAAATATTATTATAATTGATAAATATTATTTATCATTTTTATAACTTATAAATCTTATAAATAAACTATAAACAAAATTATATCACTTTATTAGTTATTAGAACGATTCAGATTATTTATTTCTTACACAAAAAAAACTTTTAGAACTCCCGGTAGAAAGAGATTTCGCTAACGAAAAAGCTTTCAATGCTGCCCTATATCCCTTCCTTTTCCAAATATTTTTACGAATACGCTTTTTTGAAATAGAGGTGCGCTTTTTTGGAACTGCCATTAAAAAGTTATAATAGGTTTTTCGGTTGGATGTGAAAGACATCTATTGTTCAAAATCAATTGTTCTTTACTATTCTCTATCTATTTTTTCTCTAAATTAGACTCCAAAAAAAAGGGGGGAGGGGGGGGGGGGTAAAAATCACATAAAATATTAATAAGAACGATAAGGTACACTATGCCAAATAGATTGAAGTTGATAAAATAAAAAAAAAAAAATAATAAAAAAAAAAAAAAAAGAAAGATTGTCCGTTTCGTTTTCTTTCTATTTTCGTCGTGTTACATTTATACATGTAATAAAAAAACCTAAAAGTTTAATAACCCAACCCTTCTCCCGCTTAATTAAAAAATAAAAAAACTTTAATAATTTTTTCTATTATATTAATTAATTTAATATTAATTTAATTCTTCAAGCTCGAAGAAAGAGTCCACAAAATTTTAATTATCAAATGAGACTAGTAGTTAATCTGTTAAAGGATACAAAATACATAATTTAAAGGCATTTTATTTGCCCCCCTTTTTTTTTCCGTAAAATTAAAGTGTTGGATATCATAGCATTTCCTACAAATAGCTTTTATTGTAATGTAAGACAAACAATTAGTTACAAAACAAATTGGTTAATGATTCTAAATAACCGAATTACAATAAATAGTTTTAGTTATGGGCTTTATGATTCATATCAAATACTGTTTTTGGTATAATTATTTATCCTTGTTCTATAGATATAAAAAAATTATTGTAATACGTAATAATTAAAATGAAAATTAGAATTTTCATTTTTTATCTTCATAAAATTTTATTTAAAAATTTGAATTTAATATTTCAGTATTAATAAATTTAATATTTCAGTATTAATAAAATTAAATACGGATTTTTTTTTCACTAGTGACTTATTTATATCATTTGACCAATTAGAACCTCTTAATTTTAAATATTTGAAGTAGTTTGGAAAGATTCAGAATAATTAAGGCTAGAAAATTCTATTTAAGTTTTATTTTATATATCTTAATTTTTTTTATTAACCGACCCCTTTCAAAAGAAAAGAAATAAGAACCGGTGACTCAGAAACAATTAATTAAGATAAAATTTTTTTTTTTTTTTTTTTATGGAATATACATATCAATATTCATGGATTATACCTTTCATTCCACTTCCAGTTCCTATCTTAATTGGAACTGGACTTCTACTTTTTCCAACGGCAACAAAAAATCTTCGCCGTATGTGGGCTTTTCCTAGTGTTTTATTATTAAGTATAGTTATGGTTTTTTCAGCCCTTTTTTCTATTCAGCAAATAAATAAAAATTCTGTCTATCAATATGTATGGTCTTGGACCATCAATAATGATTTTTCTTTAGAATTTGGCTGCTTGGTTGATCCACTTACTTCTATTATGTCGATATTAATCACTACTGTTGGAATTATGGTTCTTATTTATAGTGACAATTATATGTCTCATGATCAGGGATATTTGAGATTTTTTGCTTATATGAGTTTTTCCAATACTTCAATGTTGGGATTAGTTACTAGTTCTAATTTGATACAAATTTATATTTTTTGGGAATTAGTTGGAGTGTGTTCTTATCTATTAATAGGTTTTTGGTTCACACGACCCAGTGCCGCGAATGCTTGTCAAAAAGCGTTTGTAACTAATCGTGTCGGGGATTTTGGTTTATTATTAGGAATTTTGGGTTTTTATTGGATAACAGGTAGTTTCGAATTTCGGGATTTGTTTGAAATATTCAATAACTTGGTTTATAATAATGAAGTTAATTTTTTATTTGTTACTTTATGCGCCTCCCTATTATTTGCCGGCGCTGTTGCTAAATCCGCCCAATTTCCCCTTCATGTATGGTTACCTGATGCCATGGAAGGGCCTACCCCCATTTCGGCTCTTATACATGCCGCTACTATGGTAGCAGCAGGAATTTTTCTTGTAGCTCGGCTTCTTCCTCTTTTCATAGTTATACCTTACATTCTAAATCAAATAGCTTTGATAGGTATAATAACATTATTTTTAGGAGCCACTTTAGCTCTTGCTCAAAAAGATATTAAGAAAAGCTTAGCTTATTCTACAATGTCTCAATTGGGTTATATGATGTTAGCTCTAGGTATGGGGTCTTATCGAGCTGCTTTATTTCATTTGATTACTCATGCTTATTCGAA